GGATTATCAAACTTTGTCAAGATATTTATTTCTGACTGGCCGAACTACTAAGATGAACTAAATGAGTTCTGTATCATGAACTCTGTACCGCGCGCATCCCTTGGATGAGCGATAGAAAATAAAAGCAAATAAGCGGGAATGAAGGCATAGAATATTTAAGAAAATACAAAAGAATAAAAGAGAATCGTATTCTATTTGTACTATATATGAATAGGAAATAAGTCTTGTATATTCCTACCCTTACACTGCTCTAGACTAAATTTTAACCAATAAATTTTATTAAGCTGTAGAATAAATAGATACTGATACACAAATCAAGCATGTGCCAGGAACCAGATTTGAACTGGTGACACGAGGATTTTCAGTCCTCTGCTCTACCAGCTGAGCTATCCCGACCATTTTCAAGGCGGCGTCTTCCTCATTTTCATTTTAATAAATGACTTGAGTCGATGTCAATTAAAAAAAAATGAAACCTGGATACATTTGTGAAAAAATCGACTGAATGAAAAAGATAATGAATTTTGAACCGTTAACGAAAAGTAAAGAATAGAATAAAAAAAAAAGTCGAGGGGGCTGGGGATAGAGGGACTTGAACCCTCACGATTTATAAAGTCGACGGATTTTCCTCTTACTATAAATTTAATTTTTGTCGATATTGACATGTAGAATGGGACTCTATCTTTATTCTCGTCCAATTAATCAGTTATTTATCAGACTAGAATCTTTTGATATAGTATTTCAATACATATATGTATATTTGTCATATATATTTATGGGTTATCCTTTTTATTTTACTAATCGCAATCAACTTCATTTGTTAGAACAGCTTCCATTGAGTCTCTGCACCTATCCTTTTTTTTTTATTTCTGTCTTTTTGTTCTCTGTTTATGAATCTTTGTTTGTTTTCGGAAAACCGGATTTGGCTCAGGATTGCCCATTTTTTATTCCAGGGTTTCTCTGAATTTGAAAGTTATCACTTGGTAGGTTTCCATACCAAGGCTCAATCCAATTAAGTCCGTAGCGTCTACCAATTTCGCCATATCCCCCTCTCCCCTTTGCTTTGAAATTCCAATTTTTTTCTAATTATTCATTAGAATTATACCATTCTTTTTTTTTATTTATATTATACTAGAATTATTAAATTAAAGTCATTAAATTTCGATTCCTATGACAGACATTGTTTCCTCTTATTTTCTTTGATTTCTTGTCTATCTTCTTTCAGCGCTACCCGAGACCCATATTTGGTTTTGGTCTAATCAGAAATAATTCTATTATTTTTGTATCTGCAATTCAATAGAAATTTATATATACCTTATTTATTATATGATATGCCTCCCTTTCTATCATTTGTCTCATGCAATTTTAAATACTCGAACGATCTATTATTCTCCTTTTTGTTTTTTTTTTTGTTCTATAAGTCATATTAATTATGAATAACTAATAAGAATTAATAGCTAAGATTCCAATAGTTTAGTAAATTACTATGCATGTACAAGTTTTCGATTAAGTAAGCCCGCTTAGCTCAGAGGTTAGAGCATCGCATTTGTAATGCGATGGTCATCGGTTCGACTCCGATAGCTGGCTTTTCCCGCTTTGTTTTATTTTTTCCATGATTGGTCTTTTTGAAATTAACGAACATTGAAAACACTTCTTTCCTTTGTTTCAAGGATCCATGATTATTAAGGTGGTAGAAACTTACAATTCTGAATAAAAGTTAGAGAAATGAAATCTCGACAGAACAAATCAAGAGCAAGAAAAAGACTTTTTTTTTATAAACATTATTTGTGTATAATAGAGTTCAAATATGGATTCAATCCATCCCATTATTCTTTGTATTGTAATATAATAATACTTGGTAGATTTTGACCCATTTATCCTATTCATATTTATCCTTTAGTTCAGTTTTAATTGAAGTTTATGAAATTTCAATAAAATAAGGAGTCTTTATGTCACGTTACCGAGGGCCTCGTTTCAAAAAAATATGCCGTCTGGGGTCTTTACCGGGACTAACTAGTAAAAGGCCTATAGTCGGGAGCGATCTTAGAAATCAATCGCACTTCGTTAAAACATTGCAATATCGTATTCGTTTAGAAGAAAAACAAAAATTGCGTTTTCATTATGGTCTTACCGAACGACAATTACTTAAATACGTTCGTATCGCCGCAAAAGCCAAAGGGCAGACAGGTCAGGTTTTATTACAGTTACTTGAAATGCGTTTAGATAACATCCTTTTTAGATTGGGTATGGCGTCAACTATTCCTCAAGCCCGGCAATTAGTTAATCATAGACATATTTTAGTTAATGGGCATATAGTAAATATACCAAGTTATCGCTGTAAACCCGAGGATATTATTATGCCCAGGGATGAACAAAAATCTAGAACCATGATTCAAAATTATCTTAATTCGTCCTCCCGGAAGCAATTGCCAAAACATTTGACTCTTCAACAATTCGAATATAGGGGATTGGTCAATCAAATAATAGATACTAAATGGGTTGGCTTGAAAATAAATGAATTGCTAGTCGTAGAATATTATTCGCGTCAGACTTAAACCTAACTAAAACAAGAAGGGTTCGGACAATTTGATTTTTCCTTGCCCCCTTTCCTCTAAGTAAGGAGGACCAAGATAGTAGTTTGGCCGGGGTATTTTTTACCATTCATGTATCCTAGAATGGTCGGTATATTTTCACTCCTTGTCCATATTTTCCAGTATTGCAGAAATTGGGAATAGAAAATCTATATTATATTAAGAAAAAGGGAAAGCCTATCTCGTGGAAGAAAGTTATCAATTCTTATGGGATTTGATACATTGTGCTCAGTAACATTGATAAATTAGATGAAGTTACGGAAAGAGAGGGATTCGAACCCTCGGTAAACAAAAGTCTACATAGCAGTTCCAATGCTACGCCTTGAACCACTCGGCCATCTCTCCTAAATAATGATTATGGCCGAAAAAACGACTGAATCGCGAATTCTTCCTATTCGATTGTTGCTATACGTATGATACCTATCATTACAATCAATTCTAACGACTAACTATAAAAATAAAAAACTTTTAAGCAAATAAAGACTTTTCCCTCAGGCTGCAGTGCGGGATAGAGAGCATTTTTTTTGAGTCTGTTTTTATGTTATTTCGTATTCTACAATTACTTTTTTGTGGGATTCTTTTCTCACGAGAACTAATTTAAATAAATTTTAAAATAGATTGGATTGATATCTATGCCTAGATCCCGAATAACTGGAAATTTTATTGATAAGACTTTTTCAATTGTAGCCAATATTTTATTACGAATAATTCCGACAACTTCCGGAGAAAAAGAGGCATTTACCTATTACAGAGATGGTGTGATTTGATTTTTTTATTTACCGTTTCAAGTTTTATGATAAAAATACATTACTCAGGATAGCAAGATTTGAAATAACTCTACGTTTGTTGAAGGTGAAGTTTATAAATAAAACAATTCCTTTTGTCGTGTATCCCCGACTAATGTGGCCTCAGATGCTTCAATTGTCGATTCTAGCATTTAGCGAAAGGTTACGCCTATGATTTGTGGGGTTATGTATTGTAACCCTACTCCACTAGTACCAAACCAATAGGTAGCATAGAGGAAGAAGTACTACGCCTAGAAATCAACAACATAAAAACTTTGTTAGAAATTATCCCTTTTCTTTATTTATTGGGATTGGGACTCCGAAGAATGGTTAGGACACCAAATATCCATCTCGTTCGTACTTTGGATACCCATATAACCATCGAAGACTGTTGAGGTGACTAATTCCTAGAAATTAAGAGACGTTGAGGACAAAGAAATTGTTAAAGAAATTGTTGGAGTTAACATAACATTTTTATCTAGTATCAACATGCTTGATGTTAAGAAAAAATCTTTTGCAGGAAGGTTGGCTAGACATTTCTTGTAAAAACACTAGCCCCACTCAATTCATAATGAGAATATTTCATTCTTTTTTGATTCTATATATTATTCTCAATTATGCACATTAAGGGAGGAGCCGTATGAGATGAAAATCTCACGTACGGTTCTGAAACGGAGATTCTTTGAATCGAATGACGACCGTAACGGATGTCTGCTCAATCCGAAGGAAATTATGCGGAAGCTTTACAGAATTATTATGAAGCTATGCGACTAGAAATTGATCCCTACGATCGAAGTTATATACTCTATAATATAGGACTTATTCACACAAGTAATGGAGAACATACAAAAGCTTTGGAATATTATTTTCGGGCACTAGAAAGAAACCCTTTCTTACCACAAGCCTTTAATAATATGGCTGTGATCTGTCATTACCGAGGAGAACAAGCCATTTGTCAGGGGGATTCTGAAATTGCGGAGACTTGGTTCGATCAAGCTGCCGAGTATTGGAAACAAGCTATAGCGCTTACTCCTGGAAATTATATTGAAGCACAAAATTGGTTGAAGATCACAAGGCGTTTCGAATAAGATAAGAGCATTTTCTTTTCTTTTTAGTATTTTATTTGTTTTGAATATTTGTTCTATTTTCTATTTCTTTATTAGAATTAATTTCTTATGGAGACTCTATTTTCCCAATTAGTCAAATAAAATAGATCCTTTCTCTGTGCTGCGAAGAACCAATCAAAGAATTTTATGAATTTCATTATACCCCTTTTGAAGATCGTTCTTTTTCGTCTGGTATTTCATAAAAATAAACCATATACAAATAGTTGAGAATATAGAAAATCTAGAGAATATCTATATATTATTTCTATTTCTTCTATATAGAATAGATTTTTTCTATTTCTGTTATCTTATTAATTCTTTTGTCTTATTGTCTTATTAATAGCCCTTACTTAATTAATTATTAAAATGAATTATTAAATCATTATATTATTATTTCATTTTATTTATTATTATTATTAAGATTTTTTTTGATTATTAGAAGATTATTATTAGTATTTAATAAATATTAGTATTAAAGTATTAATATTATTTATTAAAATAAAAAAAATGGAATAACCAGG